AATAAAGTAAGCTAAATAAAGCTAGTGGGTTCATACCCCAAAAATGATAAATTCCTTTATTAATTTTTTTTAAAAATTTAATAAAATGAATAATTATATTAACAATTATTATTTCAATTTCCTCAAACAATTGATTTATTTTTTGGATTATAATAGAAATAAATATATTAGTATTTATTCCTATTTTAAAAATAAACAAAATAGAAAGCTCAAATAGAATAATTTCATATTTTATCATTCAATCATTTTCTTCTATTTTGTTTTTTATAAGATCTTCAATAATATTAATAAATTCATTTATAATTAATGAAACTTTAATTAACATTTCATTAATAATTAAATTAGCCATAATTCCATTTCACTCTTGACTAATTTTAATTAGGGAAACTCTAGATTATAATTCATTTATAATTATTATTACTATTCAAAAAGTAATTCCTCTTTTTATTTTAGATAAAATAAAAAGAGGAATTACATTATTGATAAGAATTTTATCAATTATCTGTAGATCAATTATAATTTTCAACTTAAAACTTTTAAAAAAAATTTTAATCTTTTCATCAATTTCTCACTTAAGTTGAATAATTATTGTTATATTTTCTTCTAGAAACTTCTGAATATTTTATATAATTATTTATTTTTATATAATTTTTATACTTGTTAAAATTTTAAAAAAAATAAATATTAGATCTATTAACTCTTTAATAAAAATTAAAGGAAATGATAAAATTAGAATAATCGTTTTGCTTTTATCATTAGGGGGTATACCCCCTTTCATTGGATTTATTATTAAGTTTTTAGCAATTTTAATTATTATTAAATACTCAGTAATTAGTATAATCATCTTAATTTTATCTTCCCTAATTAATATTTTTATTTATATACGAATAATTACACCAAGACTAATAATATTTAACAAATTAAATATTAATTTTAATTTTTTAAAAATTATAAAAAATTTTATTTTTAGAATAACTGTAATTTTTACTTTTTTTATAATTAATACAATCTTTTAAGATTTTAAGTTAAAAAAACTATTTGCCTTCAAAGCAAAAATTATTTCGCATAAATCTTAGTAAAAGGATAAACAATCCATAAGTAAATTTACAATTTACCGCCTAAATTTCAGCCATTTTACCGCGATGAATATTTTCTACAAATCATAAAGACATTGGAACAATATATTTGATTTTTGGTGCTTGAGCAGGTATATTAGGATTAAGAATAAGAATTTTAATTCGAATAGAACTTGGCCAACCAGGAACTTTAATTGGAAATGACCAAATTTATAATGTAATTGTTACTGCTCACGCTTTTATTATAATTTTCTTTATAGTTATACCTATTATAATTGGGGGATTTGGAAATTGATTAGTACCTTTAATATTAGGGGCCCCCGACATAGCATTTCCCCGAATAAATAACATAAGATTTTGATTATTACCCCCCTCTTTATTTTTACTTATTAATTCATCCTTAGTTGAAAGAGGCGCTGGGACAGGATGAACTGTATATCCACCACTATCGTCAAACTTATCACATTATGGACCGTCAGTAGATATGGCAATTTTTTCTTTACATTTAGCCGGAGCTTCATCAATTTTAGGAGCTATCAATTTTATTACAACCATTATCAATATACGATCTTTAGGAATAACCTTAGAGCGAATACCATTATTTGTTTGATCAGTTCTTATTACAGCAATCCTACTATTACTATCCTTACCTGTTCTTGCAGGTGCTATTACAATGCTATTAACAGATCGAAATTTTAATACCTCATTCTTTGATCCATCAGGAGGGGGTGACCCAATTTTATATCAACACTTATTCTGATTCTTTGGTCACCCAGAAGTATATATTTTAATTCTTCCAGGCTTTGGAATAATTTCTCAAATTATTTGTTTTCATACAGGAAAAAAAGAACCATTTGGAAACTTAGGAATAATTTATGCTATACTAGCAATTGGATTATTAGGATTTATTGTATGAGCTCATCATATATTTACAGTAGGAATAGATATTGATACACGAGCATACTTTACTTCAGCTACAATAATTATTGCTGTCCCTACAGGGATTAAAATTTTTAGATGACTAGCTACTCTTCATGGAACAAAATTAAAATTTAACACCCCAATTTTATGAGCTTTAGGATTTGTATTTTTATTTACAGTAGGAGGATTAACAGGAATTATATTAGCTAACTCATCAATTGATATTATTCTACACGATACATATTATGTTGTTGCTCATTTCCATTACGTTTTATCTATAGGAGCAGTTTTTGCAATTATAGGAGCAATCATTCATTGATTTCCTTTATTTTTCGGCTTAAATTTTAATTCAATTCTAACAAAAAGTCAATTTTTTGTTACATTCATTGGTGTAAATATAACTTTTTTTCCTCAACATTTTTTAGGCTTAAGAGGAATACCACGACGTTATTCAGATTATCCTGATTTTTTTTCAAAATGAAACATAATTTCATCAGTAGGTTCAGTAATTAGATTAATTGGAACCATTTTAATAATTTTTATTATTTGATCAGCAATAATTGAAAAGAAAAAAGTTGTTATTACCCAATTTTCTAACTCATCTATTGAATGAATATTAAATTTTCCTCCTTCTGAACATACATTTAATCAAAATAACATTATTCTAAAATAAACTTATGATAACATGATCCCTAATTTCATTCCCAGATAGAAATTCACCAATTATAGAACAAATAAGATTTTTTCATGACCACTCAATAATAATTATTATAATAATTACTATTATTACTATTTATATAGTATTTAATATTATTGTTAACAATTTTACTAGACGTTCTATAATAGAAGGACAAGAAATTGAAATTATTTGAACAATTATCCCAGCTATCACTTTAATTTTTATTGCAATACCATCTTTATATTTACTTTACTTAACCGATGAATTATTTTTATCACAAATGTCAATTAAAATTATTGGCCATCAATGGTACTGATCTTATGAATATTCGGATTTCAATAAAGAATTTGACTCATTCATAATTCCAGAAAAAGAAATGGCAATAAATTCATTTCGTCTTTTAGATACTGATAACAATTTAATTATCCCATTTAATACTACAATTAAATTCTTAATTACATCAGCTGATGTAATCCATTCATGATCGGTTCCATCATTAGGAATTAAAATAGATGCATTACCAGGACGACTTAACCAAGCATTTTCATTTGCTAAACGTCCTGGTATATATTTTGGTCAATGTTCTGAAATTTGTGGAGCAAATCATAGATTTATACCAATCTCCATTGAAATTGTAAAAATAAAAAATTTTATTAAATTTATTTCTAATAATTCATTGAATGGCTGAAAATTTAAGCAATGGTCTCTTAAACCAATTTATAGTATTTATACTTTCAATGAAAAAACTAGTTAAATTTATAACAAAAGAATGTCATTCTTTAATTACTAAAAGTGTTTTTTAATTCCACAAATTTTCCCGTTAAATTGAATATTAATTACAATTTTAATAATAATTATATTAATTATAATTATAAGCATAACATATTTTTTAAAATTATTTAATTTATTTAAATCACTTAATAATAAAAACAAAATTGAAATAAAACATTTAGCATTTAAATGATAAACAATTTATTTTCCATTTTTGACCCAACAACCTCATCCTGATGAAGAATAAATTGAATAGTAGTATTAATATTTATATTTATATATCCTTCATTTTATTGAATTTCTTCTTCTACTTTTATTATTTCTTGAAAAATTCTTTTAGGAAAATTTTTTCAAGAAATAATAAATAATTTAAAATCTTTTAAATATAAAAATACTTTGATTTTTAGTTCTATTTTTATTTTTATCTTATTTTCAAATTTATTAGGATTACTTCCTTATGTTTTTACTGCATCAAGTCATTTGATTTTTACCATATATTTTGCATTTCCATTATGATTAACTTTAATTTTTTTTAGTTTATTAAATAAGTTTAATAAATTTATAACCCATCTTGTCCCTTTAGGCTCCCCTATTTTCTTAAGCTCGTTTATAGTTTTAATTGAAACTGTTAGAAATTTAATCCGTCCTATTACTTTATCTGTTCGATTAATAGCAAATATAATTAGTGGTCATTTACTTATTCATCTTTTATCCTCATTATCTTTACTTAATAATATAATATTTATTATAACAATTCCAATTATAGTTTCTCTTATAATTTTGGAAACTGCTGTTGCAATTATTCAAAGTTTTGTATTTGTAACTTTAATTTCATTGTATATAAATGAAGTATAACTTATGATATTTCATCCATTTCATTTAGTAGAAAAAAGACCTTGACCTTTAACAAGTTCAATTTCAGCTCTTTGTTTAACTTTAGGATTTATTAATTATTTTAATAATTATAATCATATATTGTATTTAACAGCTTTAGTTATTTTAATTTTATCATCATTTCAATGGTGACGAGATGTTTCTCGAGAAGCTTCTTATCAAGGCTATCATACAATTTTAGTTTTAAAAGGTTTAAAAATAGGAATATTATTATTTATTTTATCTGAAGTTTTTTTCTTTATTTCATTTTTTTGAGCATTTTTTCATAGAAGTTTATCTCCAAATATCGAAATTGGTAGAATATGACCTCCTAAAAATATTTTTCCATTTAATCCCTTTGAAGTTCCTCTTTTAAATTCTACAATTCTTATTTCTTCTGGAGTTTCTGTAACTTGAAGACATCATTCTATTATAATAGGAAATGCAAATAATTCTTTAATTTCATTAAAAATTACTATTGGATTAGGGATATTATTCACTATGTTCCAGCTTTTTGAATATTATCAAGCTCAGTTTTCAATTTCAGATGGAATTTTTGGATCTACTTTTTTTTTAACAACAGGATTTCATGGAATTCATGTAATTATTGGAACAGTTTTTTTAATAGTATCTTTAGGACGAATTAAAAATAATTTAATTTCTTGTGAACACTTTTTTGGCTTTGAAGCAGCTGCTTGATATTGACATTTTGTTGATGTAGTTTGATTATTTCTTTTTACATTTATATATTGATGAATTTATTAATTTAATTAGTATAAGAAGTACGTTTAATTTCCAATTAAAAGGTTTAATTAAAATTAAATAATTTTAATTAATATTATAATTGTGTTCTTAATTCCTTTATTTATTTTAATGTTATTTAAATTAATACAATTTAAAAATTTAAAAAATAAAGAAAAGTTATCCCCTTTTGAATGTGGATTTGACCCTTTTTCTTATTCTCGTGTTCCATTTTCTTTAAAATTTTTTTATATTGGAATTGTTTTTTTAATTTTTGATGTAGAAATTATTATTATTATTCCTTTTCCAATAATTATTGGATATAATTTTTATTTGTTTATGTCATTTATTATTATTAATTTTGTTATTTTTATAAGATTAATTTTTGAATGAAAATTAGGAATAATTGATTGATTAAAATAGGAAAGTATTTAAAATTAAATAAAATCTAATTTGCATTTAGAAATTGTTATTAACCTTTTCTAAAAACAAAGCGATCATATTGCATTCAGTTTCGACCTGAACTTAGAATAATTCTGTTTTTAATAGAAGCCAAAATAGAGGCGATTCACTGTTAATGAATTAATTGACTTTCCTATTAAATTATTAGTTATTTAAAGATTAATTAATTTAGGCTTCTAACCTAAAATAAATGAAATTTTCATTTAATCTTTTTTTTAAGTGGTGTAAAAAACACTTAACATTTTCGTTGTTAAATTCTTTAATAGCTTAAATAATTCCAAAAATTGATGCAAAAACTGTTAAATATAAAAAAAAGAAAAAATATTACAAAAAATGTAAAAATTGTTTGGGGTAGAATAACTTTTCAAGCCATTATTATTAATTTATCATAACGATAACGAACATATGTTCCTCGAATAATAATAAATAAAATTATAATTATTAATGTAATTAAATTTCTTATATTTTTATAACCAAAAAATATATAATTAGTTAATAAACTAATTGCTATAATTATTCCATATTCTGATATAAAAATTAATGCAAATAATCAAGAACCATATTCAATATTAAATCCTGATACTAATTCTGATTCACCCTCAGCAAGATCAAATGGTCTTCGGTTTGTTTCTGCTAAACAAATTAATATTCAAAGCAAAAATAAAAATGATAAACTAAAAATAAATCTAAAATTTTCTTGAAAATTCAATAAAGGGCCTATACCATAAGATTGGGTTATTAAAAAAATTCTAATAATTATCATTGCTATTCTTACTTCATATGAAATTACTTGGGCAAATCCTCGATATGACCCAATTAAAGAAAATTTTGAGTTTGAAGATCACCCTCTTCATAAAATTGTATATCCTCTTATTCTAGAAATACATAAAAAGTAAATAATTGTTATTTCTATATATATGGCATTTCTATTAAATGAAAAAATTATTCAAATTATTATTATTAATGCTATTCTTAAAATAGGAGAGATTATATGAATTAAAATGTTTATGTAAAATATAAAATTTATTTCTTTTCTAAAAAGTTTAAAGGCATCTCTAAATGGTTGAAAAATACCTAAAATTCCTGCTTTATTTGGACCTTTTCGTAAATGACAATAGCCTAAAATTTTTCGCTCTAAAAGAGTAAAGAAAGCTACTCTTAATAAAATCATTATCAATAAAATTAAAAAAACTAAAGAATTTAAAATTATTAAAGGAGATGAATCATAAAGGAAGCTTAAATTCCTCACATTTTTCTGTCACTTTAATAATTCCAAAAATTGATGCAAAAACTGTTGATATTATTAAAATAATTTTTTTTTAAAATTCCTTTCGTACTAATTAAAAAATTAATTTTTAAATTAAGATAGAAACCAACCTGATTCGCATCGGTCTAAACTCAGATCATGTAGGATTTTAAAAGTTGAACAAACTTCTTATTTTAACTTCTTCATTAAAAAAGTATCCTAATCCAACATCGAGGTCGCAAACTATTTTTTCTATAAGATCTATCTAAAATTATTACGCTGTTATCCCTAGAGTATTTTTTACATAAAATCATTATTAATGGATCATATTAAAATTTAAAAAGTTTATTATTTTTTTTAATCGCCCCAATTAAATAACCTTTATAAAAATTTTTTATAAGGGTTATAAAAATTCATAGGGTCTTCTTGTCTTTAATTTTTATTATTGTTTCTTCACAAATAAAAATAACTTAAATTTTTAAATTTAAAAAAGATTTTTTTTGTGAATCCATTCTCTTAGCATTCAATTAAAATCTTATTACAATACCTTTGTATAGTCAAAATACTACAGCAATTTAATATATTCATTGAGCAGGATTGATATTTAATCATTTTGAAACTAAATACATTGTTTTTAATAAACAGTCAAAAAAATTCTTTGCCGAGTTTTTTAAATTTAATTTTAAAACATTAAAATATTTCTTAAAATATCCAAAAATTAAATATTTTACTAATACTTTCATTTTTAAATTAAAAAAACGTTACTTTAATTTAAAAATAAATTATTTTTATAAAAAATAAATCGTTAATTACTTATAATAGTAAAAGAATAATTTTAATTCTTTTTAGAGAACAAAATTAATCTATATAATTTATATTTAAAGCTTATCCCTTAAATATTTACTTATAAGTTTTATTAATAGTTATTCTTATAAGAAAACTTTTAGTTTTTTATTTTTAATTAGATATCCTCAACTTTGAAAAGAATTTCACTTCTATTTTATTTTTAAATAATATTTTGCAATATATTATATACAAATAAAATAGATCAGTTGATTTCGAATAAAATAAATATTTATTTCATTTTAAAAGTCCCTTATGCCAAAGGTACAAAAAATTACTTTTTAAAAAAAAATTAATATCCTTTTCAGTTTTTATTAAAATTCAATTTCTTAAAAAAAATGTTTTATAAAGAATTACAATAATATATTTTATTTTAATTTTAAAAAATGGTTTAGTTAACAAATTTTCATTGTAAGTGAAACATCTAATGATTTCATTTTTAAAGCACTTTCCAGTACTTTAACTTTGTTACGACTTATCTTCAATAAAGAGCGACGGGCGATATGTACATATTTTAGAGCTTAATTCAAATTTCCATTTTATTAAAATTTTACTTTCAAATCCTAATTTTCTTTTTCATTTTATATTTCTTAAAAGAAATGTAATTCACTTCATTCTAAAACTTATGCTGCACCTTGACTTAACATATATTATATTATAAATTATAGTAATAATAATAAATTATTACTTAAATAGTGGTATACAAGCTGTTTAACCAATTTTAGTAAGATATTGGTGTTTTATCCATTAAAGAGCAAATTCCTCTGAAAAGCTTAAAATACCGCCATAATTTTTTGTTTTCATAATATTTATATACTAACAATATCTTTCTCTTAATAATAGGGTATCTAATCCTAGTTTATGCAAGAATTTTTATTTTTAATTTTTATAAAAATTAAAAATAAATTTCACCTTATTTTTTAATAATAGTATTTAAAAAAAAATTAAATTATTAATTAAAAAATACTCTTTTTGTATAACCGCTGTTGCTGGCACAAAATTTACTAGAGATAGCTTTAAATCTCAATAATTTTTAATTATTAAATAAATTTTATCTTCTAATTTAACATATTTCTAGTATAAATTATAAAGAATTTAAAGCTAATTTTTCTGTCTAACCAAATTTAATTATTCCAAAAATACGTTATAAAAAATTATAATAAAATACTATATTTTGATTAAACTTTCCAAAACTCCTGTCTATCGGTTATCTGGATATATAAAAGGAGGAGTATGCTACGATTTAATTGACTTATTTCTGTCTGATTTAAATCATTAGGATTTTGAGCTAGATGAGATCATCTATCTTTCACTCCGAATTTATTAATTGTTAGATGTGGCTAAACTAGGATGACCCTTTGTTACATCTAGGCAGGCCTTTAAATGCGATCAGTGTTCAGTGCCCCTTATTTTCAATAGATGTAATCATACTTCGCAACAAGTAAAATGCCTGAAATTAAAGGATTATCTTGATAGGATAAATTATGTAAGTATATACTTTTACTATTAATCTTAATAAAAACAATTATTACTTAAAAAATCAAAATTTTTCGTGCTTTTACACCAAAGATTAAAATTTGTCTTTAAAAATTTTTCTTTACATTTTCAGTGTAATATTTTAAAATTAAACTATAAAGACAAGTAATTAATAATATTATTAATATTAATAAAATTAAAATTTTATTAAAAGTTAATAAATTAACCCAATTTCAAAATATTGAGAATTTATTTAACTCATTTTTTAAACCAGAAGGACCTACCAATTCTATTCACTTTCAATCCGTTATTGTTAATTTCAATATATTTTTATTATTTAATAAAAAAATTATTCTGGTTAATGAAGATAAAAATCATATCTTATATATAAAATTTATATTAAATTTAAATTTATTTAAGTAATTTATCAAAAAAATTGATAAATAAATTGTTAATATTAAATATAATAATCTTATTATCTTTGATATTAACCTAATAAACATAATTTTATTATTTAAAATTATAATTCAAAATAAGAAATTTCCAGAAATTAATAAAAATAAAGTTAATACAAAAATTGGGATAACTAGTATTTTATCAAAATCTATTTTATAAAAATTAACAAATAAAATTCCCTTTAATATTATGAAATATAATAATCGAATGCAATATAAAAAAGTAAAAACGATTCTAATTATAAATAAAAATAAAAGAATTATATTATTTACTTTAAATAAAAAAAATTCTAAAATTAAGTCCTTTGAATAAAAACCTCCGATAAACGGAAACCCTATTAAAGATAAAATTGAAATTAATATACAACTTATAATTAAAGGACTATTTCCAAAAAAATTTCCTAATATACGGATATCTTGAATTCCATTTATGAAATGAATAATTAATCCAGCACATAAAAATAACATTGATTTAAAAATAGCATGTATTACCAAATGAAAAAATGCTAATTCAAATATATTTAAAGAAACAATAATTATTATTATAGATAATTGCCTAAGAGTAGAGAATGCAATAATTTTTTTAAAGTCTGTTTCAAAAAAAGCATTTATTCCTGATATTATTATGGTAATTAATGAAATTTTTAATAAAAACATTGAATTTTCATTGATTGTAAATAAAAAATTAAATCGAATTATTAAATAAACACCAGCTGTTACCAAAGTAGATGAATGAACTAATGAAGAGACAGGAGTAGGTGCAGCTATAGCTGCAGGTAGTCAAGCAGAGAATGGAATTTGTGCTCTTTTAGTTATTCCAGCTGTAATAATTAGAATTGCTAATAAATATTCTAATTCTTTTAAAGATAAAAAGTCTAAAGTTCCAAAATTAAAAATAAAAATTAAAGATATAATAATTATGACATCTCCTACTCGATTTCTAATAACTGTCATTATACCTGAATTATAAGAATTTACTCTTTGATAAAAAATAACTAAACAGTAAGATACTAATCCTAAACCATCTCATCCTAAAATAATTATTAGTATATTTGGTATTATAATTAATAGAATTATTGATAAAACAAATAATAAAACAATAACACAAAAACAATTTTTATTTTTATCTATATTTATATAACTTATTCTATATATAATAACTATTCTAGAAATTATTAAAACTACACTAATAAATAAATTGCTAATTCAATCAAATATGAAATAAAACTTTACATCAACTCTAGATAGTCATGAAATGACATATTCAATTATTAAAAAACTTTTAGTAAAAATATTTAATAAGAAAAAGAAAAAAAATACAATTCTTAAAATTATTAATATTATTCTTCATTTAATAAAAATTGTTTAATATTATATATCTATAAATCCACAATTTATTATTTTAAACTTAAACTAATTAAACAAATTCACTTAAAAAAAAAAGTTATTTTTATAAACCATATTATTATAGGAATTAAATGTAATATTATTAAATTGTATTCTAAAACTGAAATTGATTTAGCTCTTCATATTAATCAACCATCTCCATGATTTAGATATCTATATATAAATATTGAATAACAAGCTCTTATAAAAATTAATATTATACATGGAAAAATAAAAAATAAACTTCATTTTATAACTCTTATACATAAAAATCATTCCCCAATTAGATTTATAGTTAAAGGAGCTGATATATTAAAAATTGAAAATATAAATCAAAAAAAGGTTAAAGAAGGGAAAATTTTTATTATTCCTTTAATTATAATAATTCTACGTGTAAAGAATCGCTCATAAGCTAAGTTAGCTAAACAAAATAAGCCTGAACTGCAAATTCCATGTCCAATTATTAATAATAAAGAACCATAAGAACCCAAAAACAAAAAATTAATAGAACCAGAAAAAACAATTCCTATATGACATACAGAGGAATAAGCAATCAATGATTTGATGTCTACTTGAAATAAGCAGTAAATTCTTACTAAAACTCTTCCTCATAAAGATAATACCATTAATAAATAATTCAAATTTATTAATTCATTGAAATAAAAATTTTTAAAACGATAAATCCCATAAATTCCTAGCTTTAATAAAACTGCAGCTAAAATCATAGAACCAGAAATTGGGGCTTCAACATGGGCCTTAGGTAATCATAAATGAAAAAAAAATACTGGGATTTTTACTAAAAATCCCAGTATCATTAGGAAAAAAAAAATTCCAATCTCCATATAAAAATATTCAATAAAAGGATATATTAATGATTTAGATTTAAAGATTAAAATTATTAATAATAATGGTAAAGAACCAAATAAAGTATATATTAATATATAGAATCCAGCCTGAAGACGTTCAGGCTGGGTTCCTCAGCCAAAAATTATTATAATAATAGGAAATAACACTGATTCAAATAAAAAATAGAAAAGTAACAAATTTATTACTATAAAGCAATTGACCAGTAAAAATGTTATTAATCTTAAATAAAAAACAAAGTTTTTATTACTTCTTATCCCTGTTTTTACACTTGCCATCAACATTAAAAATGAAATTCAAATAGTTAATAAAATAAGTATAAAACTTATTAAATCAATTCCAAAAATTGATGAAATTATATTAACTCTATTAAAATATAATAAAAATCTAAAAAAAAATATAAAAATTATCCTAATTATTATTTGGAATTGACACAACCATACAAATATACATACAATTGATAAATTCATCAAAATCAATTTTAACATTTAATCAAATTTAAAGACCTAATGAATTCATTTCCATAATAAAATCTAATTACAACAAGTAATCTTAATCCAATAGATGCCTCACATACGATTGCCGTTAAGAAAACAAAAACATTAATAATTCTAATTATTATAGAATTATAGAAGAAAATTACTATTAAAGATAAGTATATAAATTCAATTCTTATTAAAAGTAACATTAAATGAAATCGGTTAAGAATAAAAGAAAATACCCCAATTAGATAAATAAATAAAGTTATTCTTATCATAAGTTAAAATAATTTAATTTAAAATATTGGTTTTGTAAACCAAATTTGGGCTTCCTTTTAACATCAGAAAAGATAACTCTCTTTAAATCTCCAAAATTTATATACTAAATATATTATTTTCTGAAAATTTCAATTATTATAACTATATCAATTTTATTTTTAATAATAACTCACCCAATTATAATATTAATATCTATTATGTTATTAACCTTATGTATAGCTTTAACTTTTTACATATTTTCTCAATTTTCCTTAATTTCATTAATTATGATTCTGTTAATTCTAGGAGGAATATTAATTATTTTTATGTATATAGTAAGTTTAAGTCCTAACAATAAAATTTCACTAAGCTGAAAAATATTTATAATTTTACCTTTTTTTTTAATTTTTTTAAAGTGGGATTATCAAATAGAAAATTTTAGAAATGAAATTCTTAATAAAATTTATTTTTCCGGATTTATAAATCTGATTTTATTAATAATAATTTACTTAATCATTACTTTAATTGTTGTTTTAAAATTAACTAATTCCAAAATAAGACCAATAAAAATAACTTATGATATTTCAAGTTTTAAATTCTATAAAAAATTTACCAACTCCTTCAAATATTTCATACATATGAAATTTTGGATCATTATTAGGAATATGTTTAATAATCCAAATCTTATCAGGATTATTTTTAGCAATAAATTTCTCTAGTGATATTTCAACTGCCTTTTCAATAATTTCTCATATCCAACGAGATGTAAATTACGGTTGATTAATTCGATCAATTCATGCTAATGGAGCCTCAATATTTTTTATTTTTATATACATTCATGTTGCTCGTGGACTTTATTATTCATCATTCCATTTCATTAAAGTATGATTTTCAGGGGTTTTAATCATTTTAGTCTTAATGGCTACAGCATTTTTAGGTTATATTTTACCATGAGGTCAAATATCTTTTTGAGGAGCAACTGTAATTACAAACTTAATTTCTGCTATTCCATATTTTGGCCAAATAATTACATTCTGAATCTGAGGAGGATTCTCAGTGGATAACAATACCTTAATTCGATTTTTTTCCCTTCATTTTATTTTACCATTTATTCTAATATTTTTAATTATGATTCATATTATACTTATTCACGAGAAGGGGTCATCAAATCCGTTAGGAATTTCTTTAAATATTGACAAAATCCCCTTCCATTCTTATTTTTCAATTAAAGATATTATAGGTATATCTATAGTTATTATATTATTTACCGTAATCATTCTTCAATATCCATATATTTTAATAGACGCGGAAAATTTTAATATAGCAAATCCTATAATTACACCACCACATATTCAACCAGAATGATATTTCTTATTTGCTTATGCAATTCTTCGGTCAATTCCAAACAAATTAGGGGGAGTAGTAGCATTACTTATATCTATTTTAATTGTAATATCGTTTTCATTTACTATAAAAAACAAATTGTCTTCATTTTACTTTAACTTAAAAAGAAAGTTTTTATATTGAATATTTATTAATATTTTTGTTATCTTAACCTTCTTAGGGGCAATACCAATTGAATTCCCTTATGTAATAATAAGTCAAATAATTACAATTATGTACTTCTCATTTTTTATTATCCTTCCTATAATTTAAGACTTTTTAACTATATAAGTATATATTTTGAAAATATAAAAAAGAGAATTTCTCTATTAGTCTTCCAACTGAATTAAGTTTCATAAATAAATTCTAAATTTATTACATTTGGTCTGCCAAGTTGAAAACTACAATTTAATTTGAAAAAAAATCGTCTTTCTCATAAACGATTTTTTTTTCCAAAACTCCTGTCTATCGGTTATCTGGATATATAAAAGGAGGAGTATGCTACGATTTAATTGACTTATTTCTGTCTGATTTAAATCATTAGGATTTTGAGCTAGATGAGATCATCTATCTTTCACTCCGAATTTATTAATTGTTAGATGTGGCTAAACTAGGATGACCCTTTGTTACATCTAGGCAGGCCTTTAAATGCGATCAGTGTTCAGTGCCCCTTATTTTCAATAGATGTAATCATACTTCGCAACAAAATCTTATTTAGTTAAACTGCAAATTTAATAAAGAAATTAATTCTAAGATTTTT